ATGAAACTGCGCAAAGAGTTAAGCAAACTTTACAACGTTATAAAGAGCTTCAGGACATTATAGCTATCCTTGGGTTGGACGAATTATCTGAAGAGGATCGTTTAACTGTAGCAAGAGCGCGAAAAATTGAACGTTTCTTATCACAACCTTTTTTTGTAGCCGAAGTATTTACCGGTTCTCCGGGGAAATATGTTGGTCTAACAGAAACCATTAGAGGGTTTCAATTGATCCTTTCCGGAGAATTAGATGGTCTTCCTGAGCAGGCCTTTTATTTAGTAGGTAATATCGATGAAGCTACCGCGAAGGCTATGAACTTAGAAATGGAGAGCAATTTGAAGAAATAACTTTAAATCTTTGTGTACTGACTCCTAATCGAATTGTTTGGGATTCAGAAGTGAAAGAAATCATTTTATCTACAAATAGTGGTCAAATTGGTGTATTACCAAATCATGCTCCTATTGCTACAGCTGTAGATATAGGGATTTTGAGAATACGCCTTAAGGACCAATGGTTAACGATGGCCCTGATGGGTGGTTTTGCTAGAATAGGCAATAACGAGATCACTGTTTTAGTAAATGATGCAGAAAAGGGTAGTGATATTGATCCACAAGAAGCTCAGCAAACTCTTGAAATAGCAGAAGCTAATTTAAGAAAAGCTGAAGGAAAGAGACAAATGATTGAGGCAAATCTAGCTCTCCGGAGGGCTAGGACAAGAGTAGAGGCTGTCAATGCGATTTCATAACTAGTTGGTGCGTTCAAATAATCACAAGAAGTTCTGTTTCTAAACCCTATTTTGATTGGATTCACTCGACAGAATCCAATCAAGCAGAATCAGCTCAAGCAGAATCCAAATTTGATACAACGCAATTCAAAAAACGAAATAGAAATAAATAAATAAAAATACAAAATCTTTAAAAATAAAAGAGGGTGCGACAAAAAACTTATTAGATACCATTGACTCCGGTATCTAATAAGTTTTACCTACTATTGGATTTGAACCAATGACTCCCGCCGTATGAAAGCAATACTCTAACCACTGAGTTAAGTAGGTCGTTTATCATACCAAAGAGAACCGAATGAAACCCATCCCATCGATGGATTATAAATATCATATTCCCTATAAGCAATAAGAATCTAAGCAATACCACTTAAAAATCTAGAGTGTTGTATCATACAATATTCATCTTGACAACAAATTATATACATGATAAAATATGCATCACAAGCACTAAGGGCTATAGCTCAGTTGGTAGAGCACCTCGTTTACACGCGCGCCAATGTTTTTCAGGGGCGTCCATCATACAATCCAAAAAGTGGATCTTATTGAGAAATCGACGTCTTACTCTATAACTTACTTTAAGAGAACAATAGCCTGACAAAGGGTTCGGTCCGATTTGAGTGCCCATTTAGGTACCAAACAGACCCCATCATTGGTTTGAGATATTGATAAGGTGAATACCAGTACATTCAATGCTAGGCATAATGAGTATAAGGCCCTCAAAAAATATCTTTTCGTCCTATGAACTTGAAGGTGTATGAAGTTTCATATTGGATTTTTTAAGCCGAACGATAGAGACTTCATTTAACTTAAAACGATCTAGGCCAGAGGCAGACCTATGTCAAGATAACCCCGCCCTTGAAACACTTTGGTAGTGCTCCTGGATCAGAATCCCGAATAATGAATCAGAGCACATGGAGCCATCTCCTTATCGTAATCTTATTTTTCTGTCAAGAAAAAATATGGCAGATTGGCTGATATTTCTATCAGTTAATGAAAGAGCCCAGTGCAAAAAAAATGCATGTTGGGTCTTTGAAACAGTTCAGATCATTTTGATAATAATAAGTTTGAGCTGTTTTACCGAGAAGGTCTACGGTTCGAGTCCGTATAGCCCTAGAGCCCTATAAAATTCAAATGAATAAAATGCAAATTTGTTACTTGTAATTGACCGGTCGGTTCATCGAAACCAAATATGTCCTAGAAACTCACTCGCAAGAATCGTTCAACCCGGTATATTTTCCACGTTCATAGGAGTGCGCTATGTTTTTGCTTTACGAATATGATATTTTTTGGGCATTTCTAATAATATCAAGTCTTATTCCTATTTTGGCATTTTTAATTTCCGGGATTTTAGCCCCGATTAGGAAAGGGCCGGAGAAACTTTCTAGTTATGAATCGGGTATAGAACCGATGGGCGACGCTTGGTTACAATTTAGAATCCGTTATTATATGTTTGCTCTAGTTTTTGTTGTTTTTGATGTTGAAACGGTTTTTCTTTATCCATGGGCAATGAGTTTCGATGTATTGGGCGTATCTGTATTTATAGAAGCTTTAATTTTCGTGCTTATCTTAATTGTTGGTTTAGTTTATGCATGGCGAAAGGGAGCATTGGAATGGTCTTAACTCCTGAATATTCAGACAATAAAAAGAAAAGGGAAAAAAGATTGGAAAAAGTTATGAATTCCATTGAGTTTACTTTACTTAATCGAACAGCCGAAATTT